AAGATAAACCATTATACGGGTATTTCAATACTAAATATAACAACAACAAGTTTTCTAAACTAAGAGAATAGGCTAAATCAAGAGAATAGGATTTGAACCTATGACTTCTCGCTCCCAAAGCGAACACGCTACCACTGCGTCACCTCTCGAATCGCATAAAACCCAAAGTAAATGCCTAAACTTATTTTAACTGTTAAAGTTGGGTTGTTTAAAATAAAAATTAACGATCTACTTCACCAAAAACAATATCTTGAGTTCCAATTATAGTTACAACATCAGCTAACATATGAGAATTAGCCATAAAGTTGAGAGCTTGTAGGTGGGAAAACCCTGGAGCCTTAATTTTACAACGGTATGGTCTATTGCTACCATCAGAAACTAAATATACACCGAACTCCCCTTTAGGGGCTTCGGTAGCAATATAGGTTTCCCCTGAAGGTACAGTAACCCCTTCGGTATATAATTTAAAATGGTGAATTAAAGATTCCATACTTTGCTTAACATCAGCACGAGATGGTGGGGTAATTTTAGAATCATCAACTTTAACACTTCCTTCAGGCATTTTATTCAAACACTGATATATTATGCTAAGAGATTGTCTCATTTCCTCAACTCGTACGAGATAACGGTCATAGCAATCCCCTGTTTTACCAACAACCCCCTGGAAAGACAACTCTGAGTAGGCATCATACGGCTCATTTTTACGTAAATCCCAACGAATGCCAGACCCACGTAACATAACACCAGAAAACCCCCAATCAATAGACTCCTGCGCATTTACCACCCCAATATCAACTAATCTTTCTTGCCATATACGATTATCAGTTAACATTTCTTCAATTTCATCTAAACGTTGCCCAAATTGAGCAGCAAAAGAAAAAATATCATCTATTAAACCAATAGTGAGATCTTGACTAACACCTCCAGGTCGAAAATAACTAGCATGCATACGTGCACCACTAACCCTTTCATAAAATTCCATTAACTTTTCTCTCTCCTCGAATGCCCACAAAAAAGGTGTCATAGCCCCTACGTCCATTGCATGACAACCCACAGCTAAAAGATGATTTAAAATGCGAGTTATCTCCGCAAAAAGAACTCTTATATATTGAGCCCGCTTAGGTACTGAAATCTGTAATAAATTTTCAACAGCTAAAGCATAAGTATGTTCTTGGCACATCATTGAAACGTAATCCAAACGATCAAAATAAGGCAAAGCTTGAAAATAAGTTTTAGCCTCTATTAACTTTTCAGTACCTCTGTGCAATAACCCTATGTGGGGATCAGCTCTTTGAACAACCTCCCCATTCAGCTCCAGAATAAGACGTAAAACCCCATGAGCCGCCGGATGTTGTGGACCAAAATTTATTGTAAAATGCTTAAGTTTTTTGTTAAATTCTTTTTTTTTTAATGACATAATAAAAATAGGTTATGGGTTTTTCTGTATTTCTAAACTACACGAACCAAAATATAAACCATTACCGTCTCACCGATACTAAAAAGTCTTTAAGATTAGCGCCAGAAGGATTTGAACCTACGACCTTCAGGGCATGAGCCTGATGAGCTAACCTTACTGCTCTATAGCGCAACCCTGTTAAAATTAACAATTATTGCTTTTTTGAGCCATGGTTCCCACAAAAGTAGTATGTGTGGCTATCTAAATAAGGACACTCGAGTTCGGTAAGAGTTCGGGTATAGATTTAGATAAAGAGGCGAGCCTCTTAATTATATATTCCAGCCGCAGGTTCCCCTACGACTACCTTGTTACGACTTCATCCCGGTTGCTTACCTGTCCTTTAAAGGGAATTTCCAAACTCACTTAACCTAGATAAATATCTTTACCAAATGAGGATATGTTTGAAAGGTTTACTCCAAAATCTTCTGGCCAAGTCAACTTCCAGGACGTGACGGGCGGTGTGTGCAAGGCCCAGTGACGTATTCACCGCGACATCCTGATCCGCGATTACTAGTGATTCCAGCTTCATGGGGGCGAGTTGCAGCCCCCAATCCGAACTAAGAAAAGGTTTAAAGATTGGCTCTGGATTACTCCCTCGCAACTTGTTGTCCTTTCCATTGTAGCACGTGTGTAGCCCAGTTCATAAGGGCCATGAAGACTTGACCTCATCCCTACCTTCCTCCCGCTTAGCGCTGGCAGTGTCTATTCAATTTATTTATTGGTAAAGACCATTTCAAAACATAAAAGAGATAAGGGTTGCGCTCAGTTACAGGAATTAACCGTACATCTCACGACACGAGCTGACGACAGCCATGCAACACCTGAAAGTCCCAAAATTCTTAACGTCTCCGGAAGAACGACAGACTTACTAGAACTGGTAAGGTTACGCGCGTATTATCGCATTAAACCACATGCTCCACCACTTGTTTGAACCCCCGCCAATTCCGTTGATTTTTAAGCTTGCGCTCGTACTCCTCAGGCGGAGTGCTTAATGCCTTAGCTATGTCTTCTAGATTTCTAAAAGCTAGAGCACTCATCTTTGACAGCGTAGACTCCCGGGGTCTCAAATCCTGTTCGCTACCTACGCCTTCGCCCCTCAGCGTCAGTACTGAACAAGAAAATCGCTTTCGCACATGATGTTCTCTTCCACTTATCTGGATTCTAACCCTAATTGAAAAATTCCATCTTCCTCTGTCAGACTCAAGTTTTCCTGTTTTAAATGCCGATCTATAGTTAAGCTACAGTTTTTGACAAATAACATATCAGAAAACCACCTACGGGCCCTTTACGCCCAGTTATGACGAATAAGGCTTGCCCCCTCCGTATTACCGCGACTGCTGGCACGAAGTTAGTCGGGACTTATTCTTAATTTACTGTCATTATCCTCAATTAAAAAAGAGGTTTACAACCTAAGCCTTCAATCCCTCACCAAGCCTTGCTGGATCAAGCTTTCGCTCATTGTCCAATATTCCTTACTGCTGCCTTCAAATGAAACCTGGGCCTTGTCTCAGTCCCAGTGTGATTGATCGTCCTATCAGACCAACTAAGCATCATTGGCTTGGTAAGCTTTACCTCACCAACTACCTAATACTGAACCTAATCATCTTCAACCGGCGGACCTTTATATATTTATCCGGTATTCTCCTGTTGCCTTCTCCCCTGGGGGATAGGATTATTCCGAAGTTGAAGCCAGATATTAGCCTATTACTCACCCGTACGCTATGGTTTTAACCATTCAACTCGCATGTATTCAAGCAGGCTTATAGCCTTCACTCTGAGCCAGGATCAAACTCATTTTTTTTAATACCACAGTTACGTTTTATTACGTTATAGTGGGGTTTTATTGTAATTATCTTTAATACAATACTTATTTCTCGTATTAAACCATAAAATATCTTAAGGCATCCTTTTTAAGTAGAAAAACAAAATAAATTCCTTTTTCTCTAATACTGTAGGTAGTGTTTTTACAACCCCCTAACTTTATGTGCACTCTACGCATTAGTTATATTGTTAAATAACTAAAAAATATAAAATATTTATTACAAAGATTTCATAAATTTACCAACGAACAAAGATATTTCAGTCTGTTCTTTAGCCCGTTTTCCTGTCCATGCTGGGTGGTTATTAAGATCTAAACTTTTACAATTCAACTCTTTTTGGGAAAAATGGCTAGGTAACTCTAAAAAATTAAAACTGCCATCTGACAATAAACTACCAAATGTTTGTGCTTTTACTATTGATTTCATTTAATTTAGGATAAGGTGGGATTTGAACCCACGGTAGCTTTAACTACGTCAGTTTTCAAAACTGGTGCCATAAACCACTCGACCACTTATCCAATGCTGCCTTTAAAGGGTTTTTGTATACGATCAATACAATAAATAAGTAGGGTCTAAGTAACTGTTAAAACCTAAACCTTAATTATAGGTAGTAAAATTCTTTTCCTGCAAAACAACCTTAAATTTAACCCCGTTTAAATATTTTAGAATATCTATAAAAGCTAGTATCGTTGCTGGACTCTGGGACGTAATGGCAAAATAGCGTCGATACTCCCGTCTTTCAAACTGATCTTTAGCAGCTTTATTACCTAAGGGAGAACGAAGCAAAGTAAAGCGCTTGATTCTTCTGGACAAACCTGTAGAAGAAATGGATAAAGGTAACAAAAGTAACAAAGAATTTAAACTTTTAAAGTCAGTCGATACAGACCAAACTTTACAGATATATATAATGCTTTTTTTATACTGTGCCATATATTTAAATAGATTCTTAACAAATAACCCTAAAATAATTTCTACAGTGTACAATCTCCCTCGAAAAAGACGGGACTTGAACCCGCGACCACTGGTATGACAAACCAGCACTCTACCAACTGAGTTACTTTTTCTTTTTGGAGGTGGTAGGATTCGAACCCACGCTACATTAAAAATGTAGATTGATTTAGCAAACCAAGGCTTTCAACCACTCAGCAACACCTCCAAAAGTTACCTTTCCAAGGGTTTAATATTAAGTTACTTATTACTATTATTAACCCCACACTAGAAGTTTGAGTTTATATAACTTTGTCTCTAACAAGCTATAAAATTTAATAAATTTTAAGTTATTATCTAGAATCAACTGTCACTTTTAAGTGTTTGATTCTAGATTTTAAACTAAAGGCTAAAGAAGGTAATATAAAACGTACAACTACCAAATAAAAATTAAAAACTATCAGAATTAACCAAAAAACCTGATTGAAGAAGGTCAATGTATCAAATTGAGGCATATATAAAGATTTAAAATTTTAAAGGTCACCTGAAATAATTAAAAACCTCCCCGCACCTATACTTTATCAATAAAGCTATTCCCCTTAATATTAAAGGTATCTCTATTCCAGAACCTAAACTTTACGTACACTTTACCCAAAAATAATACTTTTAGTTAAACATATGCTGGAAATATTACCAACATGCTTTACGTAAACCTGTAAAAGAACCTTTTGATGCCAAACGTCTGAATTGAAGACGGGATAATTTATAAAAACTTATAACCGATCTTGATCTATTAGTATCAATGCAATGGTTGTGAACTCTACTTAAGCTACTTTTTCTAGGTAATTTAGATTTTTCTAATTGAGCCCACCAACGTAAAGAAATCTCTAAATTTTGATTTGTTGCTACGGCTTGCAATGCTTTACGACGAGACTCGTATAAAGCAAAAGATTTACGACGTTTGTAATCCATACCTCTCATTCCCAATCTAGACTGCCAATTTGCCAAGCATATACAAACCCAATAACTAACTCAAAAAGAAAATCCATCATGGACCAATATCCGATTGAAGGCAACTCACTCAAGGAAACTGCCCACGGAAAAAGAAAGACGGTTTCAATATCAAATAAAAGAAACAAAATAGCAACTAAATAAAAACGTACATCAAAAGCATTACGAGCATCTTCATACGGGTCAAACCCACATTCATATGAAGATAATTTTTCACTATCAGATTCTGAGAAAGCTAATGTATAAGAAGCACCAAAAATAAGAGAAGCTAATACAAGACTAAAACCTAAAAAAATCAATATTGGGTAATATTCTTTTAAAAAAAACATAATATTATGTAGTTAAACGCGGGTTATACCAAGAAACCGGGCATAATTCAATAACCCCACCCGAAGTTTCACTTTTTACCACACTTTCTTTAAACATGCCAATTTCAGAATGCCCCCCTCTATTAGATGTTCCTAATGAATCATTTCCTCCAATTTGGTGAGTATATCTTACACATCGTGTACAAACAATACACCTACGTAACACTGTTTTTATAAGACCCCCCCAAAAAGTATCACTTAAAGAGTTTTTAAAAAATAAAAATCTACCTCTATCCGACCCAAAATTAAAACTTTGTTCTTGAAGTTCACATTCGCCTCCCTGATCACACACAGGACAATCTAAGGGGTGATGGAGAAGAAGCAATTCCATCACGGATTCTTGAGCCTTACGTACCAATGCCGTATTTGTAAAAATTCTTAAGTTAGGTAAAAAAGGCAAAGCACATGACGCTTGCGGCTTCGGGGAATTACTCACCTCAACCAAGCACATTCGACAATTACCCGCTATAAAAAGCTTATCGTGATAACAGAATCGTGAAATATTTGCACCAGCTGCTTGACAAGCCTGTATAACTGTAGAACCTTTTTTTACCCAAATAAGAAGCTCATTAATTGATATATTAAGCATAATTAGGGTAAAACTTCTAAATCGCACGGATTGTTAGGTTTAAAAAATGGTTTTTCTTTTATAGAAAAAACAGCATTTTTAGATTCACGACCTAACTGCCGGTATAAAGATTCAGGACAATTTTTTTGTAATGTTAAACTAATAGCTCCTACCATAGCTATTAAAAGAATAATTCCAGCTATTATTAGCAATATTGCGTGGGTTGAATATAAAAGATAACTAGGATCATTTAAAGCACAAGAAGAATCAAATTCTATAAACCATACTGTGTCTAACCCAAAAGACCCTTCTACACTTTCTTTATGAAACAATAATCGAAGAAACTCTGCTAACCCTTCTGAATCACATAAATGCTGCCACATTTCAATTCTCTCCTCCATAAAATCTTTAAAAGATTTTTTAGCTTCTTTAACCGACGGCTCGGGTTCACCTTTTCTTTTTCTTTTACTTCGCTCCTGGAATCTTTTTAAATTGTCATTAACTGTTTTGTTAATAATTACCGGGTGAAATAAATTTTTGATCTCTTCTTCGTAAGATACTAAACTAAAAGAAACCAATGAACTCATATAAACTGTTGACACCATATTAATTAAATTTTGCAAATCTTTACTATATATTGCAGCACTCAAAAAAAATGCAAAAATGAAAGCTCCCAAATATAACAAACGTTTTTTTTTTGCAGACCACGGGCTTTCAATTGCTTTTACATCTAACATCATAACAACGAACAACACCAATACTGCGATAGCACCGGCGTAAACCAATAAAAAAAGTAAAGCCATAAATTCTAAACCCAATAAAAATGAAATAGCGGAACCCAAAAAGAAAAGTAATACGAGATAAAGACCACTATATACTGGGTTTTGTGTACTAGTAACTTTAACCCCGAAGGTCCCCCCAAGAGTTGCAATAAGAATAAAAATTATAGGATCGACCATAATACAATAAAGGTTAGCAGCGCGAAAACACGTGAAATTTGAAAACCAAACACAAAAAAAATACCAAATAAAAAATTACTCCAACCTAAAATCACTAAATAGTGATATAAATAACCTGAATGCCATGCACGAGATTTATTTACTTGATCAATAAGTACGTTGGATATCCCAAAAGGACCTAAACTTTCAATAAGACCACGATCAATGGATTTATAAGTAAAATGATAACCAAAGTCTAGTAAATTTTGAGTTATAACTTCATTATAAACTTTATCAAATAACCATTTACGGTTTAAAAAAGTATAAAATTTTCGTCCTATAAATGAAGTCTTAACTAAAAATAAATTAGAATTATACTTTTTATATAAAATAAATGAAGCCAACCCACCAATAATACTACAACAAAGGGGGAACAGTTTTATGTCAGTTGACATAAACTCTGCATCTATAATACTCAAATTACTAGGCATACAAAATAATGCATTTCCCCAAAAATCAGTACCCAAACCTATAAAAAGGTCGCGACCTAAATAACCAATAAACATACTAGGCAAAGCCAATATACCCAAAACTAAACCCATTGGCCAACCACCTTCTGATGCCGATAGCAATAATAACCTACTACCATTTGGTTCGGATAAAAAACACAAAGCTAAAAGGCGTATAGAATAAAAAGCAGTACAGAAAGCTGCTAAACTACCTAACCAATATGCAAAATGTGAAGCATTGCTATAAGTTGCATAACCTACCTCCAATATAACATCTTTAGAATAAAACCCTGTTAAAAAGGGCATACCCATAAGAGCTAAAGAACCAATTACCATCATGGCATATGTAAAAGGTAATAAACGACGTAACCCCCCCATTTTACGCATATCCTGTTCATCACCAACCGCATGAATTATAGAACCTGCCCCAAGAAATAGAAGAGCCTTAAAAAATGCATGATTACCTAAATGAAACACCGCTACAGAATAATTAGAAAGACCACAAGCAAAAACCATATAACCTAATTGACTACAAGTGGAATAAGCAATTACTCGCTTTAAATCATTTTGGACTAAAGCAGTTGTAGCTGCAAAAAACGCCGTCATACCCCCAACTATACTTATAACTGTAAGGGCTTCAGGACAATATTCCAGTAAAGGGGAACAACGGGCTAATAAAAAAACACCGGCAGTAACCATTGTTGCGGCATGAATAAGAGCAGAAACTGGGGTAGGCCCTTCCATAGCATCAGGTAACCAAGTATGTAAACCTAACTGAGCAGATTTACCTACCGCACCTACGAACAACAAAATTCCTATAAAGTTAAGGGCTCCGAATTCAACATTAAAAAAACTTAAACTAAATGTGGATAGTTGGGGGGCTAAAGCAAAAACAGTGGCATAATCAACAGCACCAAAACAAATAAAAATACCAAAAATTCCTAGGGCTAATCCAAAATCCCCGACTCTATTAACCAGCATAGCTTTAATCGCAGCTTTATTTGCTTGAATACGAGTAAACCAAAAATTAATTAATAAATACGAGCATAAGCCAACCCCCTCCCAACCAACAAACATTTGAACAAAATTATCGGCAGTAACCAATATTAACATAAAAAATGTAAATAAAGATAAATAACTCATAAAACGAGGCAAATGGGGATCCCCTCCCATATACTCTGTAGAATATAAATGTACAAGAGTTGAAATAAAAGTCACTATAATAAGCATAACGACAGTTAAACTGTCAAAGCAAAAAGCCCAATCAACATGAAAAGAATCAGACTCCAACCAAGGCATTAAATAAAGGTAAGTTGAACTTCCTCCTAAACCTACCTCATAAAAAGCAAGACCACTTAGAAAAAAACTAAGGCCAATACAAGATATAGTTACTAAACCAGCACCGCGGCCTCCAAGGAAACGACCAAAAAATCCTGCAACAAGAGAACCAAGTAGGGGTAGAAAAACTATGTTTAAATACATCTTAGTCCTTTACGGGACTTGAACCCGTACCTTTACCATAAATAATGGCACTATCCTTCTAGATATTAAACTACACATTAGACTAAAAGAACTTTTTTCACTACTACAATCTACAACCACAAATCAACCCATACCAAATTTGAAACTGTTGCATGCATTGCAGAAAAGAATAAATTAGGGTAAATACCCATAAAAAGAGTACCTAAAACAAGAGGTAAAAAAATCATAAATTCTCGGAAGTTTAAATCAAGACCGACCATTTTAATATTACCATAAGCTATACGATTAAACAACCAAAGAGAATATCCACCACCTAAGATCATTGAAGTAGCTGCAAAAAAGCAAGCAGTACTGTTTGCCTCAAAAGCCGAAACTAATAAAAGAAATTCCCCTATAAAACTTGATGTGCCGGGAAGACCTAAATTAGCCATAGTAAAAAAAAGAAAAATAATTATTAAAATTGGCATAGTATGCGTAAGACCTCCATAATATTTAACTACTCGACTGTGCCAACGATCATACAAGACCCCAATGATAAGGAAAAGTGCAGAAGACACAAAACCATGACTTAAACTTTGTAAAATAGCTGCCTCCACCCCAATTACTGTCCCTGTAAACAAGCCTATCATTACTAAATTCATATGAGCTACCGAAGTATAAGCAATCAAACGTTTTAAATCTGTCTGGCGAATAGCAGTCAATGAAGTATACACAACACCCAATAAACTAAGACTAAAAATAAAAGGGGTGAAATAAACAGAGGCTAAAGGAAAAAGGCCTAGGGAAAATCGTAAAAATCCATAAGATCCTAATTTCAGTAAAATACCCGCTAAAATTACTGAACCTGCGGTAGGGGCTTCTACATGAGCCTCAGGAAGCCAAATATGCACAGGTAACATAGGAACTTTTGCAGCAAATGACGCAAAAAAAGCAAGCCATAGCCACTTTTGATCATAGGTTGAAAAGTTTATAACGGACAATACTTCATAATTTGTACTCCCAGCAAATAAGTAAATATAAACGATACCTATTAACATAAATAAAGACCCTAGTAGGGTATACAAAAAAAACATATAAGCTGCCCGTATTTTTCTTTCACGTGATCCATATATACCAATAACTAAAAACATAGGTATCAAGACAGCCTCGAAAAATATATAAAAAAATAATAAGTCTAAATTAGTAAAGACTAAAAGTAACACAAGTTCCATACTTAAAAAGCTTATTAAATAAGTTTTAACTTCCCCTTTATCAAAAGACCACGAGGCTAATAAACAAAGAGGGAAAATTAATGTTGTCAAAATAACAAAAAAAAGAGAAATCCCATCAATACCTAAAATTAAATTAATATTAGCTATAGGCAGCCACAAACTATCAACAACAAATTGAATTTTAGGTGTTGAGTGATCAAAACCTAACCATAAAAATAATGAGGAGACAAAAACCGCCGACGTAATACCGAGAGCAAATTGCCGCATAATTAACTTTTGACTAGAAGGAATAAAAATTAAACCAACAATTCCTAAAAGAAGAAGAAAGAATAAAAAAGTTAAGAGCATAATCTTTTACCAACCCAAGTTAAATACTCGTCTTGGTTAACCGCTTGAACTACAATAGGCATAAACCCATGGTTAACACCACAAAGTTCACTACATTGACCATAAAAAACCCCTTCTCTTTTAATAAAAAGGAAAACTTGGTTCAATCTACCCGGACACGCGTCTACTTTAACCCCTAAACTTGGTACTGCCCAAGAATGAAGAACATCAGCAGAGGTTACAAGAACACGGATATGAGTGTTGGTTGGGACAACTAGACGGTTGTCAACCTCAAGAAGTCGGAAAACTTTACCAGCTTTTCCGGTACTTGATACTTCAGGAATAACCAAATCATCATCCGCAATAAGATATGAATCAAAATTTATACGTTGTCTTTCTGTTATACCTTCTTCAACATCTTTGTCTTTATGATGCTCAATTAAATCATGAATCATGGTAATTTGAGTTTTTAAAGATTTGTTTTTTTCACCCTCCTCATTAGTAATTAAAAGCAAAGCTTCATACAACATATTTTTAATATCATCTGCAGTATTTTGGTCTACAGTTTCAATCAATTCTTTAAGGGTTTGTAAAACTTCACTACGTAAACCTATATGGGTATAATCAATTTCCCTACTTTCTAATTTGGACAACATCTCTTTTATCTCGTCTTTTGATTTTTTATTTCCTGAATTGCCATCATCACCAGAAGCGTCGGCACCATTTAAGCCATCCTCACTCACCAGAGCACTGTTCGACTCAATTACTGAAACATCAGAAAATTGGCGATTGAAAGGTTTAACAGCCTCCTGCATAGGAGTATCCAAACTTCTTGATACTCGTGCTGCAAACCATTTTACATTAGCTAATTCTGCTTTTGCTTTTAATATCGCACAAGAAGATTTTGCTTGTAAACTTCCAGGGTCAAGAATAGCGTCAATTGCTGAGGAAAATACTAAGGCTTTTTTAATATCATTCGACGTATTTTCTAAACTTTCATCTGTTGCTCTTTGAAGAGCGAAAAGGCTATCTATAGAGTTATTTTCGCTAAACTCAGAAGTCACCGAAAGATCAGATTCAGTTTTGTCTAATATTTTGCGAGCATGACTTAGTATACGTGAAGCCTCTTTATAATCTAAAATAGCAGCACTTACATCCACTTTAAGTGTTTTTACCCAAGCAGAATCTACCGCGGATTCAATCAATTCTGAACTATCACAATTAGATATTTCATTAATAAATGTTGGTCTAACCGCTCCTGAAATAGAAGATGCTTTGGATAGATCATTATCTACCATATCAAGTATAACTTTAAGACAATCAGAATTTTCAACATCTAGCATAGATATTACCTTTTCCCGAACAGTATTACCTAAATTTAGTTGAAGATCTCCAATATATGTCTCAGCATCTAATAATTTTTCTTTTAGAGTGAGGTCCAAACTAGAATCCACGTCAAATTTTAAAAAATTTATCAAAGCTTTGCCCTTTTTTAACTCTACTTCAATTAATTTAATAAAAGATTCAGTCAAGGCTTGTTCCGCATTAAACAACGCTATTTTCGACTCTGTTAACACAGCTTCAGAGCCTTTTAACTGGGCCTTTACTGTTAAAAGGTCTTCATTATGTATTTCCCATAAAAAGTTGTCAAAATATTCCTTAGGTTTGTCTGTTACTTTAGGTAACTCGTAAATAACTGGGGTGTCATCGAGTCTTTTCTCTGTATTGATGACATAACCTTTAACAACTTCTAACCTTTCTTTAGCGGTCTCTAAATCTAATTTAGCTGTGTTTACCACAAAAACTGCTTTATCAAATTCAGACTTTACACTACCATATTTTTCAACAAGGCTGTCCAACATCATATTAGGTGCAATAGAACTAGACCCTAACTCAAGGCCAGTCAATTTTTCTTTAGAAGTAGTGTAAAAGGACTCAGCACCCTTTGAAACCGCTTCTGCTCTATTTGACACTACCTTTAATTTGTCAAACGCAATTTGAGACCGTTCTAACCGAAGATCAGCTCTATTTGACACTGCTTTATAATTGCTTAGTTCCTCTTTGGCATTTGCTAAAATATCTTTACCTCTTTCAAATTCCTCTGCAACTGATATTTCTTGTTTTTCAAGAGCCATAAATTCAACCTCTGCACTATCCGCAATGGAGTTACACTTACTCAACTCTTCTGCAGTCAATCCAGATTGAAATTTATCTAAAATTGTATTAGCACTTTTCAACTCTTCGTGAGCAAGCATAAACTTAATTTCGTGATTATCCAAAATCTTTTTTGACTCTGACTTTAATTTTTCATTCCAGCCGTCATAACCATCTTTAAGTAGTACCTTACTACGCATTATAGATGGATCTTTTGAAGCCCATTCAGCATCTGCTTGAAAATACTCTGCAGTTAACGCGTTAACCTGTGAGGCAAGCAAGTCAATTTTCGCCCATTTGGAACTAGCTTTAGCATTATTTAGCTCCATTTTTGCATTTTCTAATTCCGCATCAGAAAACTTAAACCCGACATTAGCAGTATCCCACTCAAACTCACTACTATAACCCTCTCTTTCCGGTCTAGTTAATCTTAATTGATGGGCAATTAACTGTGTATCGATTAAATTATTTTCCGCAATTTCTGCTTCTACCAAGGCTTTGTCAAGTCTTATTCTGCCTTCGTCTAAATTAGCCATCATTTCCTCTATAGGTATTTTTATCTCACCACGGGCAAGGGCTCTAAGACACACACACTCTGCCTCAAAAACTTGTGTTAAAGCTCTACTTAATTCCGTCTCAGCCCCTTCATAAAAATTTTCAGCTGACCTAAGTTCTAACCATTTATAACTAGCCTCATCCACTTTATTTAATTCCTCAACAATAGACCCTATATTAGAATCTAAACCTCCAGAACTATCATCACTTGAAGGTGTATTACCTTTACCTGGTTTAATTTCATCTAAAGACTTGAATAAATCCATTGTTTTTGCCGTAAGCTCAGTTTCATTAACAATCCTTATATATTGTTTAAAAACTTTTAAAGCTTTAATAACTAAATCTTGCTGTTCTTTAATTAGTGAACCCTTTGATAACTGTTCTTTAACTCCAGATAAAATAGATACCATTTCCCCTGTTAAATGTGATTCTAACGGACCGTAAAATTCTTTGCGACCCTCGTTCCCTAAAATATTTATAACTAGCCATTCTAAGCGGCGAGACAACATATCAACAGCACCTTGGGGTACATCTTCCATATCTTTTTCAAATGACTCCAAAAACTCTTTAACTATGCCGATTTGAGTTTGTTTTTCACCTTTAGCCACCTCTACACGGCTATACTCTATCAAATCAGCCATATCTTTTAAAGCCTTATAACTCATTTCAACCTGACTTAACCCATCTTTTTTAAGGGCGGGTGATACTTCAAAATCAGAACACTCGTATGACCAATACCACTGGTGACCAACCACTTTTATAGTAAGACTAGGGTCTATAACCTCGTCCATTGCATACAATAAATTGTATGATGGTACACTAATGACCATTAATATTCCTGCTGGGATAATTGTCCAAACGACTTCAAGTAATGTTGAATGGTTAAAGCCTACAGCATCTTTATGATCTGCCTCGTTAAATAACGTTAAAGATTTATATAGTAACCAACCTACAAGACAAGCAATAAATAGCATAAAGGTCATTAATAAACCATTAAAAAAAATGATACCCTCCATTATTGGGGTTGCAGGGTCTTGAAACCCCCCTTGCCATGGATGCGAAGCATCCAGACTCCCAACGGAATAGTAGTACAAGGAAAAAAAAACAATTGAAGTTATTCTAATGATATTTTTATGTGAAAATTTCATGATCTGAGCACAATTAAACAAAAACCAACATTTTATCCCAATACCTTTTTATTGTTACTTCCCTTTAGCGGAACGCATATTTAATACCCGAACAGCAAGCATTTTTTCCAACCAACCTACAAATAACCCACCGAAAACAAAAAAAGCAAAATACCCTATAGAAACAACAGCCCCAACTATTTTAAAATAATCATCTACTGGGGTAGTTCCTGACCAAGCCAATAAGCAAAAATCAGCAACAAAAAGCCAAAAAACTACAGCATAAATTGGCCGGAAATTACCACTTCGCAGTATCGATGTATTTAAAAGGGGGTATATGAAAATTATAGCTATCGCTCCACCCATAGTAAGAATACCTCCAACTTTATTTGGAATTACCCGCAAAATAGCATAAAAAGGTAAAAAATACCATTCAGGAACAATATGCGCTGGAGTCCCATAAGGGTCAGCTTCTAAATAATTATCAGGGTCTCCTAAACTATTAGGAAAATAAAATATAACAATAGATAACATGGACATTAAAACAAAAAAAGCTACTAAATCTTTTACATAAATGTACGGATAAAAGTTTATATTTGCTGTTTTTGTTTTAATACCCAAAGGGTTATTAGAACCATCTTTATGCAATAAGCCTAAGTGAACAAACACCAAACCTGCGATAATAAAAGGTAATAAGTAATGTAAACTAAAAAAACGATTTAAAGTCGGATTTACCGCTGTAAACCCTCCCCATAACCACATAACAACTTCTTTACCTATAAAAGGGAAAATAGAAAATAAACTTGTAATAACAGTAGCACCCCAAAAACTCATTTGACCCAAGGCTAAAACATAACCAATAAAAGCTGTTGCCATCATTAAAACATAAATGACCCCCCCGGACCACCATAACTGTTGCCGAGGCTCCATATAAGAGCCGTAATACAAACCTCTAAAAATATGAGCGTAAACAACAATAAAAAAAAAAGAAGCTCCATTCGCATGCATGTAACGAATTAACCAACCACTTTTGACATCACGCATAATATGCTCAACACTTGAAAAAGCGTAATGAGTTTCCCCCGCATAATGCATTGCTAAAAAAGCTCCACTAAGGATTTGAATAACCAAACAAAACCCCGCGGTTGAACCGAAACTCCAATTATAATTTAAATTCATAGCCGTTGGGTAATCAATAATATGAGAATCTACCCAACTAAGTATAGCATTTACATTAAACCTCGACATCAACTTATTAAATTATTTTGTGACCAAGGGACATGAAATTTAAATGAACGAAACTCCTGACTTAACTCAATAGCTTCACAAACAACAACTCGCTGATCTTCATCATAACGCAATTCAAAATACCCACTTAAAGGAAAATCTTTTCGTAACGGATGACCCTCAAAACCATAGTCTGTTAAAATACGACGTAAATCTGGGTGATTTGAGAAAAAAACTCCAAATAAATCCCAAATTTCACGTTCCCACCAATTTGCTGATGGGAAAAGACTTACCACAGAAGGTAGGGGATTTATTTCATCTGTATGTGTTTTAATTCTAAGTCTACAATTAGACCTTACATTTAAAAGATCATAGACAACTTCAAATCGTTCTTCCCTCTCCGGATAATCTACACCGGAAATCGAAGTAAGCATTTGAAAATTACCATTACTGTGATGGTGTAAAAAAGTTAATGTAGCCAACAAATATTTTTTGGATACGCTAATAACAATCTCATGCCCAAACACCTGAAAAGTTTGAACAGGTACAAGCCTCGTAAGACTTGTAGCATATACAATCAAAGAACTGAACATTTTATTTAAAATCAATAAAAATAACTCTTATACTAATTAATCCTTTACGGGAATTGAACCCGTGTTTTCGCCGTGAAAAGGCAACGTCCTAACCATTAGACGAAAAGGACTTGTTACAAACACTATAGTTTATTTAATATTTTATAAAATAAATGTTAGTTGGGCCTGGATCGAATTGAACGATCGACTTTACGCTTATCAGGTGTACACTCTACCGCTGAGTTACAAGCCCTGACACAACCACCTTAACACACTCGATAACTTTTATCTAAATTGCTGTTTACAATTTTAACAAAATAACTAATACTTATTTATTACCTACTTTTGAGGATCTACGAGGCAATACAGGAAAAGCAAGGCCTCTACCTTTTACCCAAGGGTTTGCTTCTTCAACAGATCCTCGTGTAAGAGTAATGTACACAACAAAGAAAAAAAATAATGACGCAATAGATGATAAAATTGACCCAAAAGAGGCTAAACCATTCCACCCAGCATAAGAATCTGGATAATCTGGTATACGTCGTGGCATACCAGCAAGCCCTAAAAAATGCATTGGAAAAAAAGTCAAATTTACACCTAGAAACATCAGCCAAAAATGAATTTGACCTAAAATTTCCGGGTAAGCTAAACCTGTCATTTTACCTACCCAAAAATAAAAAGCTGCAAACATTGTAAAAGCCGCTCCCATACTTAACACATAATGAAAATGGGCCACCACATAATATGTATCATGTAAAGCAATATCAACCCCTGAATTAGCTAAAACAACCCCAGTTAATCCCCCTATAGTAAAAAGAAAAAGAAAACCAATTGAGAATAACATAGGGGTTTTTAAACGAATAGAACCCCCCCATAAAGTAGCAATCCAACTAAAAATTTTAATACCTGTTGGCACCGCAATAATCATGGTAGCCGCTGTAAAATAAGCTCTTGTGTCGATGTCCAAACCTACTGTAAACATGTGATGAGCCCAAACAATAAAACCAAGTATACCAATTGAAAGCATAGCATAAACCATACCTAAATACCCAAATACAGGTTTTCTAGCAAAAGTAGATAGTATATGACTAACAATACCAAATCCAGGTAAAATTATAAGATAAACTTCAGGATGGCCAAAAAACCAAAATAAATGCTGATACAAAACAGGATCACCACCACCAGCCGGATCAAAAAAAGTAGTATTAAAATTCCTATCGGTTAATAACATTGTAATACCACCTGCTAAAACAGGAAGTGATAACAGTAATAAGAACGCGGTGATTAAGACAGACCATACAAAAAGAGGTAACCTATCCATCGTCATACCGGGTGCTCTCATATTAAAAATTGTTGTAATAAAATTTATAGCTCCCAAAATAGAAGCAGCACCTGAAAGATGGAGACTAAATATAGCTAAGTCAACAGAAGGTCCTGAGTGTGCCTGAATACCACTAAGAGGTGGGTACACCGTCCAACCTGTCCCAGCCCCAGATTCTACCAATGAGGACGCTAGAAGCAAGATTAAAGAGGGGGGTAATAACCAAAAACTAATGTTATTCATACGGGGGAAAGCCATATCAGGAGCACCGATCATTAAAGGTACAAACCAATTACCAAACCCACCAATAAGAATTGGCATAACCATAAAAAAAATCATTAAAAAAGCATGCGCGGTTACAATAACATTGTATAACTGATGATTCCCCCCTAAAAATTGATTTCCAGGACTAGCCAATTGCAAACGAATAAGAACAGACATTGCTGTTCCAAGAACACCTGAAAAACCGCCAAAGATTAAATATAATGTACCAATATCTTTATGGTTGGTGGAAAATAACCACCTAGAAGAGAAACCACTCAATGACGAGCTAATAACCGATGGAGACCATAATTGCGATAAAGGTTTAGAATGTGTAGTAAAAGACATTAGCTAATTATTAAAACATAAGACCTAGTCCTACCTTGTATGTCAACAGATAAAATATATTCGGACTAAGCATAAAAAAGATAATAGTTAAGCCGCTTAACACTAGAACCATGGATGCACCTTTTGATAAGGGGGTAAAAAAAAACCAATTCTTATTCTTCTCAAAATAGAAAATTTTTATCAACCGTATATAATAAAAAGCTGAAATAACACTAGTAATAACAACAAAAATCGATACAATATAAAGCGAAGAATCCACTAAACTCACAAAAATATTTAATTTAGCAAAAAAACCACCAAAAGGGGGTATACCGGCTAAAGAAAAAATCATTAATGCAACCCCGAACCCCATAAATGGATTCGATCGAACCAAGCCTATAGAATCGGAAAACGTTAAAAGAGTACTTCCAGAGGTAGAAGATAAATCCAGATGCACTATATAAACCCATAAAAATGCTGCTGTAAACATATAAATCGAAAGATAAAATAATACTGCTTGTATTCCCTCTATATTACCACTAGCTAACCCAAGGCATAAAAAACCTACATGACCGACACTACTAAAGGCAAGAAGGCGCTTTATTTTTGTTTCCCCTAACCCACAAACACAACCAATAAAAAGACTAAGAAGCCCACAGATACAAAAAAAGTTTTCCCATAGACTCGGGAAAAAGGACCAAAAACTTGTAAATGATAGGCGCAATATCACAACAAAAAAAGCAAATTTAGGTATAACAGCAAAAATAAAACCCACTAGAGTGGGGGCCCCCTCATAAACATCCGCTATCCACATATGGTAAGGTGCGGCACCTATTTTAAACAATAAAGCAGAAACCACACATATACGACCCAAATATATATAAAAGGGGATGACGTTGAAATTCTCTGTTAACAAAGTTAACGAACCTAAATTAGTTGTACCCATAGAGAAATAAATTAAGGACGCACCAAACAAAAAAAAAATAGAGGCAACAGACCCTAAAATAAAATATTTTAACCCAGCCTCAGCAGAAAAATACGAATTTTTTTTCCATGCTGCTAACACATAAAAAATAAGCGACAAAAATTCCATACTTAAATAAATAGAAAGAAGATCATATGAAGAAATCAATAAGCACAAACTCAAACCAATACCAATAACAAAAACAAAAAACTCATAAGCTCTAAAACGAGCTGAAAACATATAAGATTCACTTATTGCCACACAAAAAATAAGACCTAAAAAAACAATTGCTTTCGACCAAGTACCTATATTATCAGTAACAAAAACAGAATTCCACAAAGTTTGAGATTCAACAGGATTGTTAAGCACTAAAAGTAAACTTACACACAATATAGTTGATGTTAACCTAACCATACTTGGAGTAAGGTAAGTATAAAGGGAAGCCGCGGCTACCCCTAAAAAACTACCATGTAATAAAATAACTAATATAGAGATGGCAAGAAACAACTCAGGCAAAAAAGCCGCAGTGTCATTTTGGAATATTAAAGCGAATTTCATGCGTTACATTTTATAGGATTCGAACCTACGACCCACGATTTAGAAGACCGATGCTCTATCCACTGAGCTAAAAATGCTTAGATATAAAAATTAAAAAAATAATTCTTAAAACTTTACACTCTATTATTTTTTTTTAAATAGATTAGACATCAAAGGATGTTAGTTTAAACTAACATCCTTTGCCACTATTAATGAAGAACAATTGCGTCGTTTATATAAATACAACTTAAAATTGTGAAAACATAAGCTTGAATTAAAGCAACGGCGAGCTCAAGTCCAAAAAGAATAACTAGTACCGCTAATGGTACGATATGAGCAACTAATAGCAACCCACCACTACCCATCATAGCCCATGCAAAGCCGGCAATTACTTTTAGTAATGTGTGACCTGCCATCATATTGGCAAAAAGACGAACGGCCAAACTAAGAGGTTTAAATACGTACGAAACTATTTCTATAGGAACTAATAAAAAAGCTAAAACCATAGAAGTTCCACCAGGTAAAAATAAACTTAACATGTGAAAACCATGTTTCGAAGCACAAATAGTCATAACACCAATAAATACTGTCAAAGCCAAAACCATTGTCTGGATAAGATGACTTGTTATAGTAAAAGAATATGGTACAAGTCCTGAAACATTCGATATCAAAATAAAACTAAAAAGGACAAATAAAAAAGGAAAATATTTTTGACCTTGTTGACCAACACTATCCCACACAAGACCTGCAGTACTTAAATAAAGACTTTCTAAAACTAATTGCCATCTAGTCGGGAAACAACTTAATCCATAAACTGAAAGACAATAATAAATTAAAACAAAAAAGGCTAAACCGACGCATGTTGTTACCATTGCGTTAGTTATTGAAAAATCAAATAAACCAACACCGAGACTTAAAAGAGGAAGTATTTGGAATTGTTCTAGGGGGCTGTAAAACATGTATAGATAAAAAATAATATAAGCTAAATAGTTAGCTATCAAACTGTTAAAAGATATAAAAAAGTTTATTTATAAGACCTTTAGTTAATCCGTTGGAAAGACACCTTAAACGGTATCAAATTATTACCACGGAACTTGAGGAAAAATTTCTTTATAAAATACCATAAATGTTTTTTTCATATTCAAAAAACGAAACTCTCAAAATATGTTAAATATTCTAAACTTTTTTAGAACCAGAAACAGTAAAAACATCCTTATAAATGAATTACAATATAAAAATTTATTATCGGCTATAATCACCCCATTTTGAGAGACCCTTAATAGTAACCTAAAATGGTTTTATATAAAGTCACTTTTCGCTCTAAAAAACATTAGTACTTTCACGGTAAATACCTATATCATTTTTTTTCTTATAATAACGGACTAAAACCTTAGACGACCACAACAAAACCTGAAAGTCCTCGTTACAAATATCATTGCCTTTTATTATAGCATTAAAAGAAAGTTTATTAGGTAATTTATAAATACATTTAGTAAAAGTATAAAAACACCAAATATATCTAAGCAATAACAAAGAATAAACTTTTAAATAATATTCTCCCTTTTTATAAGGTGTAAAATATTTATACACCCCAGAAGTTTTATAGACCGAAATTAAAAGATAATTAAAAGTTTGTGGATATGTCTTGTTATAGCTATTAATTATTAAATGACCCCAATTATACATCGTATCCTCTAAAAAAAAACTTAGAAAACTTGATTTTATAACACCTGATACCTCTTTACTTGTATTTAAGGATTTATAAATTTTATAACTGAAATATACTAAAAATGGATATGAGCATTCCCTTTTAATAATAGTATTAATTGCGAACCTACAAAAAGATTTTTTCTTTTTATAATCAGCAAACCCCAAGTAATGATACTCGCACCTTTTACTTTCTGTAAAATTTATAAGTACCACTGGGTTGGACAAAGGCTTGATATTTGACTCACGAAACAGAAGATCTTTATAAAAAGATTTAATACGAATATTTAAATACACATCAAAAGATTTAGGTACTCTGTTGTTAATACATGTGATAAGACACATCAACAAATCGCGCTCAAAATAATTTTGAATATATCTTTGAAAATATTCTTCCACAAAAATTTCTATTTCTTCATGAGGTTCCTCAAAACAAAAAAAACAGTTGTTTTGGAACAACAATAAAAAATGATAGTTAATGTACTTGAAAAAACCTGATTTTATAAACTTCAAAAATTTTGGACTGTTTTGAAGAGTTAATAAAAAAGACTTACTAAAATATTCTAAAATATATTTTTGAGTGCATCCAAAAATATATTGAGAAATATAAACCTCGCAATATTTAAGATTATAGTACTCACTAAAATTCTCTGACCAGAGGTGAAGCTGCGAATATTTCTTAAACACAGGACTTACCGAATAAAAATCGGCTAAATCAGCTTCACTGTATCTTTTAGCCCTCACCATAAAACAAAACTAGATGATTACATTAAACCCCCACCAATAAATGGTAAGAAAAAGGAATAACCACACAACATCAACAAAATGCCAATACCACGCAGCAGCCTCGAAACCAAAATGGTGTTGACGGCTAAAGTGATCCCAATACAGCCGTAGAGTACAAATGGCCAAAAATAAAGTTCCAATAATAACATGAAACCCATGAAAACCCCTGTAGCCATGTAAAATACAGAACCATATACCCCGTCCGACATGCCAAAAGGAGTGCATGTATTCAACACCCTGCATACCTGTAAAGGCAATAGCAAAAGCTAAGGTTACCCCTAACCCCTGTAAAGCTTCTTTTTTAAAACCAGCAACAATAGCATGATGAGCCCATGTTACACTTGCCCCAGAAGAAAGCAATAAAATAGTATTTAAGAATGGTAATCCCCATGGACTAATAGCCTCTATCCCCGCAGGAGGCCAAACACCTCCAATATTAAAAACAGGAGAAATTGACGAAGTAAAAAAAGCCCAAAAAAAAGCAAAAAAAAACATAATTTCAGATACAATAAAAAGTATCATACCCATACGTAATCCTTGCTGAACCGATAATGTATGTTGACCTTCAAATAACCCCTCACGAACCACATCTCTCCACCAAGTAAACATAACATATAAAATAGTAAAAACCCCTAAACAAAGTAATTCCCCCCCCCCTTTATAGTTATGCATAAATAGCACTCCACCAAAAGTTAAACTTAAGCCACCTAAAGCAGCCACTAAAGGCCAGGGACTAGGCGCACCTAAATGAAATGGATGCCGTTGAACCATTTTAGCTTTAGCTTTCATTAAAATGAACAAGAAGGAGGTAGGATTCGAACCTACGATGGAAGAACCAACAGATTTACAATCTGCCACTATTAACCCGCTCAGTCACTCCTTCACAATTTAATTTTACCTAGATAGTTTAGGCTTTGTACGAAATTTTTTACGACGAACTTTAACAGGCCGACACCCATTATGAGGGGCTCGTGTACCTAGATACAAAAAAGTAATTTTAACTCCTTTTTTACTAAGCCCTCTTACAACCCCTCTCCGTCCTTTGTTGATACCAGACCCCAAAAAAATTGCAAACTCTGTATAACCTAACCTAATAGCTTTATCACCAAATAAATTACCTAAAAGTAACCCACGTGTATAAAGATTTTCCCGCTCATTATACTCGTTTACATAAGAAGGGACCCTTAAAGAACAACTAGTCTTTACTTTTTTTTCAGCAGTGTCCATTAAAGTACAAAACACATTTCTTTTTGTTGATTTTATAATGATAATACCTTTTTTTTCTTGTGTTTGCTTAGATAGAAATTTAGTAGAAATAGCTGAAACTCCTTCTATTACTGAACTTACTGCTGATAGTTTAACAGGATTAGATAGTAAGTTTATGTTATCAATTTTAACTAACATTAAGCTTTAATAATTGACGTTTTTTTGCATTTGTATGGGTACGTTGACCCCTAACCGGTAGACCCTTACGATGACGTAACCCACGATATGTCGACAAAACACACAAACGACGAATCTTATCATTTTTAAAACGACGAAGATCAGCACCTAAAGGAAGAGGGGTAGCCTCCGCTAAGTTTTCTAAATTCTTTCCTTTGCGAAACGTAACGTGACTACCACGTGAATCAGAACCAAAACCAGCTTTTTTGCATAAAATTTTAGATTGGGACAAACCTATCCCATATATGTGAGATACAGACTGCACCAATACTTTGTCTTCTGGAATAGGGGTACCGATAATAAAAGGCATAACTAGGTCTTTAATATATTATATGAAACAAAACAAACCAATTTTTATCACTCCTCCCTTAAAATCACAAAGGCGAGCATATAAGCGATCAACCGGCCGAAATAATAAAGGACATATAACCGCATGGCATCGTGGTGGTGGGCATTCCCGACTATATAGGGATATTGACCTAAAGCGGAAATCAACACAAGGCATAGTTATAGGTTTAGAATATGATCCAAACAGATCCGCCCTTTTAGCACGAATTTTTAATCCAGATACTAAAAAACACAATTATATAATAGCACCTACTAAAATAAAAAAGGGGGACGTTATACGATCAAACTCAACACGTAGTGGTCTTCAAAATGGACACAGTAAAATTTTACAAAACATACTAACAGGAAGTCTCATTTATAATTTAAGTTTATCCCCTGGAAAAAACGGGAAAATTTTAAGAGCGCCAGGTGCATTTGGTCGTATTTTAAAACGGACTAAAACATTAGCTAAAATTCGTCTAAAATCTGGACAATACCGTTGGTTCGATATAAAAACAATAGCAACCAATGGCGTAGTTAGCAACCCAGATTCACGGTTTACAAAGCTTAAAAAAGCCGGGCAATCCAGGTGGTTGGGGAGGCGCCCCACTGTTCGCGGAGTAGCCATGAACCCAATAGACCACCCACATGGTGGTGGGGAGGGAAAAACATCAGGTGGACGCTCATCTGTAACTCCATGGGGCAAACCAACAAAAGGGCCCTCTACCCGTACTAGGAGAATACAACCAAAACCAAATGTCAAGATCTAATTGGAAAACACCCTTTATAGATAAAAGTCTGTTAAAAAGATTAACCCCACAGCACGAAAAAAAACCTACATGGTCAAGACGTTCTACTATTTATCCAGCTGCCGTTGGTTTAAAATTACAAATATACAATGGAAAAGACATGATTAGTCGAAAAATTAAACCTGAAATGATTGGGCATAAATTAGGGGAGTTTGTAACAACACGAAAAAATTTTGTAGCAAAAAAAAAATAAATGGCACAAAAAGCTCATCCAACTATTTTAAGACCAGAAAATAACCTTTATCAAGGATGTACACACTGGGACGAACCACGTTTTTTTTTTATTTTAACCACGATTAAAAAATTAATGGAATCTTGTTGTTTAGGAACAACACACTATCTTGATAAAATACAAGTTAATCGGCATCTTGGACTAATTCTTGTAGAAGCTGATCTTATACACCTACACTTCCGCTCAAAACGACGTTTAAAATCTAGACGTTATAAAGAAAATAAAATAATTAGCAAAAAACAATCCTGGACTGTAGTGGCGTGTCGACTGCAAAGTGCTGTTAAATTAATACAAAAATTTACGGGTACTAAAAAAGTCACGTTACGAATTAATAGAGTAAAAACTTATATGAGGTCGGTACCTAAGCCTGCCCGCAGACAAATGGCTTATTTTACTAAAAGTTTTAACCATATAAGATATGATTATGCCCGCTATGGTATGCAACTGATGTATTTACTTATAAAAAATAAAGCTAGCGCCGCTAGCCTGACCAGGTTTTTAAAACAAAATATATGCTCAAGACAAAGAAGAAAAAGACATTACCAATTTTTAGCATATATTAAACAAGGATTCCAGGCTTTACAAGAATACAAAGAAATACAAGGGTTAAAAATACAAATAAAAGGGAGATTTACGCACAAAGCAAAAGGGAGAAGCAGGGTGTGGAAATATCAAATGGGACAAATGCCTATTAGTCAGTTAAATAAAAATATACAGGCCGAATATGCACAAACACAAACAGGTTATGGGAGTGTAGGATTAAAAATTTGGATATGTAACTGGAACAAAAACGATAATGCAACCTAAAAAAACAAAATACCGAAAATACTTTAAACCCCGAGGATTACCTAATACATCAGGTAAAACCCATAAACTAACAGAATTAACCTGTTTTGCTGTAATTGCAATGGTATCTGGTTATTTAAACGGGCGTCAAATTGAATCAGCCCGACAAAATATTAGACGTAAAGTTAAAAGGGAAGGTAAACTTGAAATTCTGATTTTCCCTGACATTGCTATAAGCCGTAAGGCTTCCGCAGCCCGTATGGGAAAAGGAAAAGGAAAAGTTGATCATTGGATTGCCTCGGTATCTGCTGGACAAACTTTGTTTTTACTATATGGTATCGATGCTGAACAAGGTATACCAGCTTTACACTCGGGAGCTAATAAGCTCCCACTAAAAGTTAAAATTTATCAATTATAAACTATGTTTACCCCTAGAAAAAGACATCTCCGAAAAAAAAGATTTTTTTTACCAGAACAACGCACTTTTGCTTTGTTTAATGGCAGTAATTTAAAATCTTCTCAAATATCAAAAATACGATTATCATTGCAAAATGCAAAATTATACTCTGTACCCTTGTACCTTAACCCCCCCAAACTTGGTATAGGGTGCCCAATTGTCATGATAATATATGAAACGTTACAAGACTTGCAGGACAACGTGCCTGAAATCGCTTCGAAACTCGATTGCCTAGGTATATCTATAGATAAAAAATGGTACTCTATTAAATTTTTAGAAAAAAGTAATACAGAAACTCTTAAAAAAAAAGCACTTAGCCTTCTTTTAATTAAATACAACGATATAAATAAAGATTAATAAAGTCCGAGCTATTCCTTTTTTATTACCTACAATACAACTAAAAGCCATATAAACTCGACACTATTACAACTGTATAATTAAAAACTAAAGCGAAAAAAGGGATTTGAACCCTCAGCTTTAAGCTTGGCAAGCTTACACTCTACCAATTGAGTTACTTCCGCTTTTCCTATTTTCCACTAGAAAAAAAGCAAACCTGTAAACCATGCCCTAAAACATTAGTCTCAGCTTTATCTTTTGTTGTAAAATGAAATTGACATTGAAGAGAACCAACCTCTTCAAAATAAGGAAACAATGGTACCAATTCCTCAAAAGAAAAAATATCTTTTAAAACAAAACAATATATATTATCATGAGCTGGTGCTCGTAGACCTTCAAATTGGCGTACACGTGGCAACACATGAAATAATAATTTATAATAAAAAAGGTACATAGACTCTCGCCTCAAAGTAACTTTACCCCCTACCCCCTCTCTTGGGCCACTGTTTCTTTGTTGAGAAGGATTTTGCTGTATAAAATAAGGCTTTTGGCCTCCAACAATGTTCAAAGCGCCAAGACACGCAACCACATAATTTTCATCTGAACTTTCCCCACCTAAACAAATAGATATTTTTTTTGGACCTGGTAACAAAGAAACCGTTGAGATGTTTTCACTAAGAATTAAATCTTTTTTTACAATCTCGTAATAATGTTTTTCAAAAGGATGCATAGAGACACTTATATAATTTTTTTAGCCATAGCAGCTAATTTGGACCATTTCAACCCCCTTAATCTACTCGGCAATATAGCTGATATTCGAGTTCCAATAGGTTTTTGCTGTGGGGTAATAAGAGCTACTGAATTGGACGCAAACGAAACACCTACGCCAGCTTTATTGCGAAAAAGTCTACGAGTTTGTACAATAACCCCATGATGGACTTCCGATTTATTCATTTTTAATCTAACCCTTCTACCATAACGGGGTCGAAGACTCTGAACGGCTACAAGAACAACATCCCCCACATTGGCGTGTGCCTTACCACTTTTTTTTTTAACTTTTATGCATTTAACCAGTTTGGCTCCTGAATTATCTACAACTTTAAGAAGACTTTGGGTTCTAATCATATTTACTACTTCCAGCCGGATTCGAACCAGCACGTCAAACGACAAAAGATTTTGAATCTGCCGTGTCTACCAATTTCACCATGGAAGCCTACCCATTAAGACTTCAATAATGAAGCTTGATCAATACGTATACTACCTCTAACTCGAAAATAAACTAAAATAATAGCTAAACCTATGGATGATTCACAAGCCGCAATTATAAGAATAAAAATAGCAAAGATTTGCCCCATTAAATCCCCTAAACATACAGAAAAAACAATAAAATTTAAGCTTACTGAAAGAAGAGCAAGCTCTAAAGACATAAGAACAACAACAATATTTGTTCTGTTTAAAATAACACCCCCAACACCTATAACAAACAATAAAGAAGCGACGAAGAAAAAATGAATAAAATCCATAATGAATTTTTGAAAATTAAAATATCAATAACGAACACCAAAATGAATTCTACGTTTATTAGACACAGCCAACTTATTTAAACTATACCTTTTATTAACAACCTCTCCTTTATTCTGTGATGCTTTAAGTAATTCTTTACTTAAATTTTCCCATAAAGGAGAGGTTATAGACTGGTCTCTACTTACTTTTAACAATGACCTCATGCCAAGATTAATACCACAAATAGGAGATATTACGCGTGGTAAATATACATTAAAAGACTGCTTGTTACGACGAGTCTTCGGTTTTGGTTTAAGACGAACACCTATATCTTGCCTAACCGCAAGAATACCTAAATAAAAAATATGTATAGCCCGTCCAGGATAATCACGATCAAGAGATTGAAGAGCTTTATTTAAAACATTTTCCGCTTTTGAACGCTTACCATCACGCATTAAAAGATTAATCATTTTTTTTACTAACGGGTCACTTTTAATGCCTAAAAATTTACTAGATTTTGTATGTTCGTGTGAACTAGCCTTAATATGTTTAACAGAAGCATTCATTTGTTGCTGTTGTAATAAATACTGATCAGTAACTAGCATCCTTTATCTATTTTTTTTGTACCGTATTTCGAACGTGAGGTTTTGCGACCAGGTAATCCCTCTAAATCTAATTTATTACGAATTAGACGGTATTTAACCCCAGGAAGGTCTGGGATCCTACCGCCTCGCACTAAAACCTGCGAGTGCTCTTGCAACCTGTGAACCTGACCAGGAATATAAGCTGTTAATTTGACTTTATTAGATAAACAAACTTTAACAACCTTGCGTCGGGCTGAATTAGGCTTTTTGGGGGAACAAACAAATACTTTTAAACAAACACCTCTTTTTTGGGGGCATCCACGAAGACCTACACTCTTCACTCTTGTTTGCTTTTTCCCGTGACTTTTGTTAAACCATTGGTTTATATTTGGCCTTGACATTACTAAGGAGGGGAGTTGAACCCCTATCCCGTTAAGGACTGGAACCTAAACCCAGCGTGTATACCAATTCCACCACCTCAGCTTTTGGAGTCGAAGGACTCGAACCTCCGATCCCCGTACCAAAAACGGGCGCCTTACCGGCTTGGCTAGACTCCATTTATCAAACACTAAAACTCGGTTTGGCAGGGGTTGAACCTACATTGGTAGCTTCATGAGAACTATGTTTTGCCAATTAAACTACAAACCGCCGTACTACAAAGCACTTTTAACCACATCTTCTAAAAAAGCCTCAGTAAAATTTTTAATTTTACTGAGGCTTTTTTATATAAGCTTTAATTTTTTGCTTCACCCCCTTAATGAGTTGTGGTAAATCAGCAAAAAAAAGAAGACCGAGAAAAAATAAAAATAAAAATTGCAAAAAACTGATTCTCATATTATTTAGGACTTAAGTAGATAAACAAAAAGAAAGGGAGGGACTTGAACCCCCAACCCTTGGCTTTGGAGACCAAAGTTCTACCAATTGAACTATCTTTCCTTGACTCTTCTTTTTTTTATGAACAGACTTCAAACCTCAATATATTATTTACAAGAACTTAAATACCGATTAGCTTACGCTATTTTCGGAACAATTTTTCTTTTCAGTACAACGTATACCTATAAACAAGGATTGATTTTTATATTTTTACCTAAAGGATTATCACACTTTGTTAGTACCGGATTAACTGAAATTTTTTTTACATACCTACAGATTTGTACTATTTTTAGCTTTAGTTTTGGTCTCGGTATAACACTAACACAATTATACCTTTTTTTACGTCCTGGATTGTACGCTTTCGAGGCTAATACAATTTTTAATCTTTTAATTACAGCATTTTTATTTTATACTTGCTTATACATATTTGTATTACCCATAATTGTTAAAGTATTATGGGAACTTTTTTCAGCCTATTCCCAAAACTTTACGGCAATAGATTTAACTTTTGAACCAAGACTCCAAGATTATTTAAATCATTTACAACAATTAAACAAAGCGCTAACTCTTAGCTTTCCTTGCCTAATTACCCTGAATATTGTCCAAATTTATACGAATAGACAAACGTGGGTTAAATATCGCGGAATAGCTTATATAACCGCTTTTTCTATCGCAGCTTTTATAACCCCCCCAGACGTTTTAAGCCAAACTTTAATAGGGTTGCCTTTTATTGTTTTTTATGAGATACAATTAAAAGTTTGGTCTTTACATGAAGAGTATAAAAAACAATTGTTAATTAGGTAACCAATCAAATCCCATAAGAATTCCTACGGAAACAAAAAATAACGCTAACGCGAGGGGTAAGAAACATTTCCAACCCAGCTTCATTAGTTGATCATATCGATAACGAGGCAAAATAGCACGCATAACAATAAATAAAATAACAAAAAAACATATTTTTAAACCAAACCAAATACCATCAGGTAAAATGCCTATATTAAAGGGAGATAACCACCCACCAAAAAAGCAAATAGAAGTTAACCCCCCCATCACCAACATATTAGCATATTCCCCTAAAAAAAACAAAGCAAATCCCATAGCTGAATATTCTACGTTATAACCCGAAACCAACTCTGCTTCTGCTTCTGGTAAATCAAAAGGATGACGATTAGTTTCAGCCAAACACCCTATAAAAAACATTATGCTAACTGGTAATAAAGGAAAAACAAGCCAGATATCTAATTGAGCAATTACTATTTCCGTTAAATTCAAGGTACCTACACACAAACAAACATTAATAAGACTAATACCCATTGAAATTTCATAAGAAACCATCTGAGCTGCAGAACGTAAAGCACCTAAAAAAGCATACTTTGAATTACTTGACCAACCTGATATTAATACCCCGTAAACACCAAGAGAAGAAACAGCTAAAAAATAAAGACCCCCCAACTGAGAATCTGCGATAACATTACCATAACTGAAAGGTATAACAGCCCAACTAATCAAACTTAAAATAAAAGTACAAAGAGGAGCTAAGACAAAAAGCACAATATTTGCATTTGTGGGCAAAACGGTTTCTTTAACAAAAAGTTTAAGTCCGTCAGCTAGGGGCTGAAGTAATCCCATATAACCAATAACGTTTGGACCACGCCTTCTTTGAATTCCCGCCATAATTTTACGCTCCGCTAAGGTAAAGTAGGCTACAGCAATCAATAAAGGAATAACAAGATCAAGAATATTTAAAAAAATAGTTAGGAAAGTTAGCCACATAATAAATTAAATAATACAATAATATAATTGTAAATAGTACCCAGAAGTAATAAAATAACCCACTAATATAAAACTATAAAAAACCATACTTAGAAGACCAAAGCGCTTCATCTACGTCTACTCTAAAAGGGTACATAACAGGAGCACAAACATCTGAGGAAAGAATAAAACTTAAATTTGAGTAATCTGTCTGTATCCATTTTGGTGTTGGTTGAAGATGAAGTTCAAACTTAAACCTATTAGATAGTCGCCAACGCTCCAATTTTACATGAAAAGAACGGAAACGTTTATAACGAGCCACTAATCTAGCTCGAATAGCAGGACGGTGGGACGGACAAAATTCAACAAAATCCCCTTTTTGAAGGGTAAACCCACCATGCCCTATTTTTTTACCATTTACCAACACCTTACTGTGCAGAATAGCCTGTCGACTGTAATAAATTGAATGAAAAAAACCTAAACGATATAAACTAATATCCAGGCGTCCTTCTAAAGACCCAATTAATTTTTGAGATGGATTTTTTAAGGCAACTAACGGTTTACACAAATTTTTAAACGCTTTATGGCTTAAATCCCCGTAAAAACGTCTTATACATAATAAAATAGACAAAGTATTCCTATAACTAATACGGTTGTATTTAAAAGTTTGATTTGGTCGAACACGAGGTTTAAGGAAATTATAATCGTGACATAAAGGATGACGGTATCTATTTATATTGGCAAGAGGTCGATGACGACGCTTTTGGCTACCCAGTACTCCTATAATACTATCCCACTTAGGACGAAGAAACGTTTTCTCTTTAGATAACAAATCGCCCCAAATATCAGTTCTAGACCATAAACAAGATTTATATCTATGTTTAAATCGCATTATTTATTATTACTTTCTCCCTTAAATTTAAGAGCATTTCGTGATTCTTTTTTAACTCCTTTTAACTGAGCCTTTCCTAAAAGACTAGAAAACACACGTTTTTTTTTTGTTGATTTCATACGACTACCTTTAACACAAGTCATATAAATTAAGCTAAAAAACCAAGAAGATAACAAAGGTGACTCAATATTTAAATTAAAAGGATAAGTTACTTTGCTCATAGTAGGACTTCCAACACCAACCAATAACAAACCTTTTCTATGGGCCTCCACTAAATTTTCTTTTTCTATATCGCTTAAAAACACCAAATCAACATCTTTTGATTTAGCTAAATAACTACGTTTCCATTTTATATAACTTATATTAGGTTGGTGAGAAAGACAAATTTTTAAAAGAGGAGAATCACTAACAAAAAGAATTTTCCCCTCTGACAATATTATTTTTTTTAAAACTTCTAAAGTTGCACGTATACCATATAAACTTTTTTCAAGATTATAAAAATAATAAATATTACGTTTCCCTAAAAGATAGGGGTGCATTGTCTTTGAAATTCGAACATCCTCATTAAAAGGACGAGGAACTAAATATCCAGAAGATCCAATTAAAAAAGAAAAAAGACGAGAATAATCTGTTCTAACCATTAAGTTTTTTTACCTTCCTTACACACTATTATTTCATTTTCATATAAAACCCCAGCCCCTTTATATGAGTCAGGGTAACGATATCTTCTTATACTACTTGCAAAATTTTGTAAAACACCTAAATTTGCAGAAATTAATGAAAATGTTTTTTTGCCCAAATTTACTGAAACATCTACAGGAATATCAACTATAACAGACTTACTGTAACCTAGAGAAAATATAAGTTTTTCTTTTTCTTTGCGTACTCTGTAGCCAATCCCTTTAAGCTTTAATTCTATGGTATATCCTAAAACAACCCCAAAAATAGCTTGGGTAAAAAGAGAACTTTCATAAGGTGTTAAATAAGGTAAAAAAAGAACCATATTACCTTTTCTGTGGAGGTTACTAACTGAATCAAAAATTACAACTCCTTTAGACCCTGAGACACTCACTTTACCATTAATACTTGAACACCCAACACCTATAGGTAATCGAAATACTGGAATTGTCATGACGCGTATGCTAAAATTTCACCACCCTCCCCTTTACGTATACATTGTTCATGAGTCATAATCCCTTTTGTTGTCGATAAAATCAAAACACCGAAATCATTTGATAAACGAGCAAGATCTAATAAAGAAAGATAAATACGATCACGTGGGCGAGAAATAATAACAAGACGAGTACAAATTGGAGACCCATCATGATACCTAAGAAAAACTGTGATGATACCCTCATTTGTTTTTGTATACCCCTTAATTAAATTTTCTTTCCATAAAATATCTAGAACTTTAGTACAAAAACGTACTTCCTTAAAAGATACTCCAAAATGATACACCATATACCCATTACGTAGTTTATTGATTATCTTTGCAAGCATTGCTTTTGTTTGGAATCGGGCTTGAACCGACGACCTAAGGATTTTCAGTCCTTCACTCTACCAACTGAGCTATCCAAACTATAAAAATTAAAATTTGCTTTTGTTTTGTAATCTTTTCTCTCCCCAAGTCGGACTTGAACCAACGACTTTATGGTTAACAGCCACATGCTCTACCAACTGAGCTATTGAAGAAGGCCGGAGAGGGACTTGAACCCTCATTTATGGGTTTGCAACCCACCGCATTAGACCTTTATACTATCTAGCCAAGGCGGGCGAGGGGACTTGAACCCCCGTCTTTCAGAGCCACAACCTGACACTCTAACCAACTGAGTTACGCTCGCCATTTTGCGACTTATCGGATTTGAACCGATACTCTTTAAATAGAAACAGATTTTAAGTCTGACGTGTCTACCAATTTCACCAAAATCGCAATAAAAAATTTAACTTTTTTTAACAAACTAAATTTATTTAACGGGAAAGGGATTCGAACCCTTGACATTTGGGATATGATTCCAACATTCTAACCACTGAACTACACCGCCTTAAAAAAACCTACAATAAACCTACAATATCTCTCTATAATAATTTTTTTTAATTGCAACTGGAGAATTTTCTTACAGAGCAAATAGAATCAAGAAAGCCATCATTAAAGCAAATAAGGCAATCGCTTCGGTTAAAGCGAAACCTAAAATAGCAATTCTAAATAACTCATCTTTCAGAGAAGGATTACGTGCGGTACCCAAAACAAGAGCACCAAATACGGTTCCAATACCCACACCTGCTCCAGCTAAACCAATAGTAGCTAAACCAGCACCCAAAAGTTTAGCAGCTTGAACTAACATTTTTAAAAGGGTAAAAAATTGAATAACGGGACACTTTAACGATAAATAAATTTTTCTAAAGATTATCGTTGAATGGGAGCAGAGAGGATCGAACTCCCGACTTCGTGCTTGTAAGGCACACACTCTACCACTGAGTTATGCTCCCTTAAAGTTTAAAGGAGATAAAGAGACTCGAACTCTTGACCTCATGCTTGCAAAGCACACACTCTACCAACTGAGTTATATCCCCAATCGTCTATTAAGGGCATATTGTTAGGTTGCTCGAAGGGGTACGTGTTTCAACTTTAATTATAAAATAATTGCTTAAACACGTACCCCTTCGAGCAAATTTAACCTAAACATATTTGGGCGTATTGGGAGTTGAACCCAAGACCCTCGGATTAAAAGTCCACCACTCTAACCAACTGAGCTATACGCCCGAAAAGTTGTTAAACTTTAGTCTGCAAATAAAATTATTATTATTATTATTTAGGGATTAGTACGGGTCAGCTGAAAACCTCACAGCTCTTACACCTCCCGCCTATCTAAGTGGTAATCTTCCACCCCCTTGCGAAAACTTTACTAGAGGCGAGTTTCTCGCCTAATGGTCGATTATCTCTTCTCGATGTAGCTACCCGGCGATGCCCCTTGGGGAACAACCGGAACACAAGGGATCGAGTTTTCCCGGTCCTCTCGTACTAAGGTCTAGTCCTCGGAATTTTCAAACACCCACAGAAGATAGGGACCAAACTGTCTCACGACGTTCTAAACCCAACTCACGTACCACTTTCGTCGGCGAACAGCCGAACCCTTGGAACCTTTTCCAGCTCCAGGATGTGATGAGTCGACATCGAGGTGCCAAACGAACCCGTCGATAGGGGCTCTTAGAGGATCATTAGCCTGTTATCCCCGGCGTACCTTTTATCCATTGCGCGATGGCCTTTCCACAAAGAACCACCGGATCACTATGACCGACTTACGTCTCTGATCGAAATGTCGTTCTTTCAGTCAAGCAGGCTTATACCATTATACTCGATTCCCCTTAGAAGGAGATGAACCTACCTTTGTATGCCTCCGTTACTCTTTAGGAGGCGACCGCCCCAGTCAAACTACCCAGCAAACACTGTCCCTTAGTTAGTAAGCCAACAGACCTCAGGGTGGTATTTCACTATTGCCTCACCAATCTCCTAACAAGAAAGAATCATAAGCTCCCACCTATTCTACACTAGAGTCTTTGACCTACAATATTTGCTTATAGTAAAGGTGCACGGGGTCTTTCCGTCCAGCTGTAGGATGGCCGCATCTTCACGACCTATGTAATTTCACTGAGTCCCTGTTGGAGACAGCGGGGAAGTCGTTACACCATTCATGCGGGTCGGAACTTACCCGACAAGGAATTTCGCTACCTTAGGACCGTCATAGTTACAGCCGCCGTTTACCGGGGTTTGACCTCAATGCGTAGACATCAAAGCTTTACCTACCGGCACCGGGCAGGTGTCAGTCCCTATACATCCTCTTACGAGTTAGCAGAGACCTGTGTTTTTAATAAACAGTCGCCACCCCCGATTTTGTGACAAAGACAAAAGCTTGCGCTATATGTCTTTACTCCTTATTCCGAAGTTACAGAGTCATTTTGCCGAGTTCCTTCAACAGGGTTATCTCAAGGCCTTAGTGTTCTCCACCCGTCCACCTGAGGCGGTTTAAGGTACGGTATAAAATAAAGTGCCTTTTTCTTGGAAAAAATAACTCACCCTTAACAAAATTTAAGAATAAGGTGAAGTTTTCGTCAGCAACTTTTAACAGTCTAATCTTACCCATTACTGTAAGCCTTAGCTTAACAGCTTAGGGACCGTTTTAAATCGAGGTATTACCCTCTCACGACCCAGTTTTACTTAAGATCGTAAACCTTGGACTTACGGCCACAATGCTTTAAGTTCATTGTTTTATGCTACTCATGCAAGTATTCTCACTTCCGATATCTTAATCTTAACTTACATCAAAACTTCTACGACCTACGGAATGTTCTGCTACCACAAAGAATGTAAAAATGATTAATTGTTTACATCTTTGTCTGAGGCTTCGGTAATAGTTTTAAGCCCTCAAAATTGGCGGGACTTCTACTCTAGGTCAGTGAGCTGTTACGCTGTCTTAAAAGGATGGCTGCTTCCAAGCCTACCTCCTGACGGTCTCAGAGCAGAAATCACCTTTACCACTGAAACTATTTTATGGACCTTAGCCTACAGTCTGGGCTGTTTCCCTCTTGAGGATGAATCTTAGCATACATACTCTGTCTGCCCTAAATATAAAATTTGTATTCGGAGTTTGCTAAAGTTTAGTAAGAGAAGATCTCCCCCTTGCTTACACAGTGCTCTACCCCAAATTCACTGTTTAGGACGCTCTACTTCAATAGATTTCGCAGAAATCCAGCTATCACCGACTTTGATTGGCCTTTCACCCCTAAACTCAAGTCATCCCAGTATTTTGCCACATACACGGGTTCGGCCCTCCAAAGAATGTTGCCACTACAATATCAGCCTGCTCAAGTTTAGATCAGCCGGTTTCGGGTACTTAACAAAGGACTTTAAAGCGCCACATAGGACTCGATTTCTCTTCGCCTACACTTTTTATTAGCTTAAGCTTGCCCCTTATTAAGATTCACTTGCCCATTATACAAAAGGTATGCCGTTGCTTTTTACAGCTTCGACTCAAATATGGAGTTTCAGGATCTTTGCACTGTCGCAACTTCTTTTTCACCTTTCCCTCACGGTACTCGTTCACTATCGGTAAAAAAAATAATTATAGGCTTTGAGGGTGGTCCCCCAATACACTCAACAAGGTAAACTTGCCTCATCTTACTTTCACGAATAAAAAAAGAATTACAGGACTAACACCTTCTAAGGTAGAAATCCTATTTAAAAATAGAATTTCTTTTCATTCTTGATAATAATATCGTTTTGCCTTTTTATCGCTTTCGCTCACCACTACTAACGATATCTCGGTTGATTTGGTCTACAGGGTACTGAGATGTTTCACTTCCCCTTGATACTGCCTAAGCAGCGGGCTTTTTAGCCCCGGTTTCCCATTTTAGGTTGGTTAACGTCACAGGCTTTCCTCGTGTTAACACTTTCGCGATTGTCCGCGCCTATATTTTTTTCCAAGGCATTCACTCCACACTAAACTAGTATATTA